TTTCCATAAGAATGAATACTATGATTCGCGTTTCGAACAGGCATGAATATAGCATCTATAGGATAACTTCCGTCTTGAAAGTTATTTGGTGTTTTTATATTATATCCTCGATTCCTTTCAATTTGTAATCCAATACAAAAATCAGTTGGTTCCGTTAGGTTAGCTATATGCTGCGTATTATCAACGACTTCCACAGAAGGTGGTAAGAGGATGTCTTGAGCAGTTACATATCCAGGACCTTTGACACAAATAAGCGCGTCACGAGTTCCATATAGATTACTTCTCAATACAATTTCTTTCAAATTCATTAAAATTTCATGTACTGATTCTTGAATACCTACTATGGTAGAATATTCATGCGGGATTTTCTCAGATTTTGCGCGTGTAATACATGTTCCTTCGATTTCTCCAAGCAAAGCTCTTCGCATCGCAATGCCTATTGTGTCGGCTTGACCTTTCATAAGTGGAGACAGAATAAAGCGTCCATAATAAAGACGCTTACTGTCTGCTCTTGATTCAACACATTTCCACTGTAGTGTCCGAGTAGATACTTTTAATTTCTCTCGAACCATAGTAATATTATTTATCAGATTTTTGAGTCGTTTATTTCTCTTGAAATCTCTTCAATGTTTATTTCTACACTCGCCTTTTTTTAGGGGGTCTGCAGCCATTATGTGGCATAGGGGTTACATCCCTTACGAAACTTAAAAGTATACCACTTCGACGAATAGCGCGTAATGCTGCATCTCTTCCGAGACCCGGACCTTTTATCATGACTTCTGCTCGTTGCATACCTTGATCTGTTACTGCTCGAATAGCATTTCCTGCTGCGGTTTGAGCAGCAAAAGGTGTCCCTCTTCTTGTACCCCTGAATCCACAAGTACCAGCGGAGGACCAAGAAATAACCCGACCCCGTACATCTGTAACTGTCACAACGGTGTTGTTGAAACTTGCTTGAACATGAATAACGCCCTTTGGTATTCGCCGTGCACTTTTACGTGAACCCACACGTCCAGTCCTACGTGAACCGCTTCTTGGTATAGATTTTGCCATATTTTATCATTTCCGAAATATAAGTCAGAGATATATGGATATATCCATTTCATGTCAAAACAGATCTTTTATTTTGATTTGTTCATCGGTTCCTTGGTTCCTTTAGAGAGTCCCTTTTCGAAAGATTATCCTTGTCTTTGTTTATGTCTCGGGTTGGAACAAATTACTATAATGCGTCCCCTTCTACGGATCAGTCGGCATTTTTCACAAATTTTACGAACGGAGGCTCTTATTTTCATAATTGTTATTCCTTAACTGAATTTCGAATCTACTTTACTGATTGGAAGAAAATAAGTTTCTTGAAATTTTTGAACCGTGAATTGGATCCTCATGAAAGGAATCTTGAAAAACCACCGAACCATTCGAATCTTTGTTGTGGGGTCTAGAAATTCTGCGCCCCCCCCCCGTTTGAATCATAACGACTTACTTAAATTTTGATTCTATCTCCTGGTAGTATATGTATAAAAGAGTGTCGGATCCTTCCTGAAACAGAACTTAGAATCTGACTTCATTATTTAAACGAACCCCGAACATACCATTGTGAAGTGATTCAGTAATTAAACCTTCATGAATCCATTTTTCTTCTTTTATTCCAGACAAACCCTCCTTGAAGTATCAACTAATGTAGTAAGGCGTGATATTAGACAACTTGGCTTTTTTATTCGTTTTTTTCACAAACAGGAAGTTACAGATACAATTCGGATAGCACAAAATTTACCATATATAGCACAAAATTTCTCCGCCGATTCCTTCTAGCCGGGCTGCTCGGTCTGTCATTATACCCCGAGAAGTAGAGAGAATTACAATCCCCATCCCGTCTAAAATTCTAGGAATTCGTTGATAGTTAGAATAGATTCGGAGACCAGGTCGACTTATTCGTTTTAAATTTAAAAGAGTTCTATATGGTCCTTTCCTATTCCTTCTATGTCGTAGGGTTAAAACCAAAAAATATTTGTTATTTTCTACAAGTTTCCTTACGTTTTCGAGAAAACCCTCTTGTAAAAGTATTTTAACAATGTTTTGGGTCATGTTAGTAGATGCTATTCGAACCGTTCCCTTTCGATCCATGTCAGCATTTCGTATAGAAGTTATTATGTCAGCAATAGTGTCCTTACCCATGATAAACTAAAATTATTGTTGCTTCCGAATTTGGATATAATCAGCATGTTCTTTTTTTATAAAAATTATTAAAGAAAATTCTGAAAAGTATATGCGTGAGACATAATCTACTAATTTATCTATTTTATTTAAATACTATCACTATCTCACGGTCTCATATTATAATACCTCAGGTGCTAATGAAACTATTTTAGTAAAATTTAACTGTCTCAATTCCCGGGCGATCGCGCCAAAAACCCGGGTTCCTTTTGGATTTCCTTCTTGATCAATGACAACTGCAGCATTGTCATCATATCGTATTATTATACCGTTATCGCGTTTGAGTTCTTTACAAGTACGTACAATTACAGCTCTGATCACTTCTGATCTTTCTAGAGGTGTATTTGGTACTGCTTCTTTTATCACAGCAACAATAACATCACCGATATGAGCATATCGGCGATTACTAGCTCCTATTATTCGAATACACATCAATTCTCGTGCCCCGCTATTGTCTGCTACATTCAAATGGGTTTGAGGTTGAATCATATCATTTTTTTTATCTGTTTTTTTTAATGTAAAATAAAGCAAAGGACGAAGTAAAAAAAAAAAAAGAAAGAAAACCCTGCAATTGTTTTTTTTATACACAAGACTTCTTTCCTTTGGTTCTACATTTCTATCCAGAAATAATGAATTGAGTTCTTATAGGCATTTTGGACGCCGCTATTGAAATAGCCTTTCGAGCTATATTTTCGGCTACTCCACCCATTTCATAAAGTACTCTACCCGGTTTAACAACAGCTACCCAATATTCTGGGGATCCTTTCCCTGAACCCATACGGGTTTCCGTGGGTCTTACTGTAACTGGTTTGTCTGGAAATATACGTACCCATATTTTTCCGCCACGGCGTACATTTCGTGTCATTGCTCGGCGCCCTGCTTCGATTTGTCTAGATGTAATCCAAGCGGGTTCAAGTGCTTGAAGAGCATATCTACCGAAACAAATATGATTACCTCGATAAGATATTCCTTTCATTCTTCCTCTATGTTGTTTACGGAATCTTGTTCTTTTTGGGTTATAGTTGATGGTTCTTTTTCAATTCCATCTCTACTACAGAACTGGACATGAGAGTTTCTTCTCATCCAGCTCCTCGCGAATGAAACGACTAAAACAGATTTTATCAAGATATACATGTGTTTAATGAATAATATGCTGAATCATAGGATTCTTTGAAATTGCATCTAATTAATCAATTCGTTAATCTATTCGAAATTTTTAGATATTATTTAATTAAACATGTATTCTATTTCTAGATAATGTCAATGTCTTTTTTTATAACGTTATCGTTATAAAAAAATCTTTCTTTTGTTTTTCCTTTTATCATATGGGATCGACAAAAATGTATCGATCTAATAAAAAAAAACTTTCGCGGGCGAATATTTACTCTTTCCATATCTATTTCAGTTATAGGGTTAGTTCATGACCTCTCAAAATAAAAGAATAAAAGAGAAGGTCCCCGGTTTGTTCCGCCATCCCACCCAATGAATCATTAAGATTCATTTTCAATAGAATCTTCCGCATTCACGGGTTATATCGTTCCCATTGCTTCTCGATTAATGGTTAGGTCTGAATTTTCCGGCGGAGTCCTTTTTTCTTAAGTCAATTTTCTCAGTCTTTATTGGCTCGAGGCTCTTGATTTTTTTGTTCTATAAGCGGATTCATCTAATTATGCATGAATCATTATTGAATTTATGCTTTATTACACTGCGTTTTATGAGATGACTCATCGACCTTACATATTGGAATCATATATCATTGATATTTCCGTTCTCTCTTTCTCTCATCCTTCCACTTATCCGCATACTTTTTTTCTATTTTGCTTTCCGACTTAGAACTTCACAACTCATAATCCGATTGGTTTTTTTATCTTTATGCAAAAAAAGATTTCAGTTGCTACAACGATATGTCCAATATATTATATCTTTATCTTGACTGGTTCTTTGGATCCAGATAATGCGAAGCAATGAGTTGGTTATTAGTGCTATAGTTATTAGTTCATACTCTGGGCCCTGGTCCGTTTTTTTGAATCCTAGCCCTAAAAAAACCAACGAGTCACACACTAAGCATAGCAATTATATAAAATGATCAATCGAATTTTTATTGAACTCTCTAGAATTGCGGAATTGCTCTTTTTTTGTTTTGCTTGAACATAAAAAGAATAAAAGGGTTTTTCTTTTTTTGTCCATTACTGGGTATAATGTAAAAACACGTAAAGTCTTATTATTCTTCGTCTACAAATATCCAAATTTTGATTCCTAATACCCCGTATATAGTTCGAACCGTATAGGAACAATAATCGATTTTAGCTCCAATGGTTTGTAGAGGAACCCTACCTTCTCTGATCCATTCGACGCGTGCAATTTCTTTTCCGTCGATACGTCCCGCAATTTGTACTTGAATTCCTTTTGTATTCGCCAGCTCGGTTAATTCAATAGCTTTTTTCATTGCTTTGCGAAAAGAAACTCTATTCTTTAATTGGCCAGCTATAAATTCTGCAAGGATATTAGGGTGTCCATAAGGATTTGCAATTCGTGTAATAGCAATGTTTAGTTTTCGGTTCGCACAATGAAGTTCTTTTTGTACATTCATCTGTAATTCTTCGACTCTCCGCGGTCTATTTTCTATTAAGAATTTTGGGAATCCTATATAAATTATGACTTGAATTAGATCGATTCTTTTTTGAATCTCTATCCGTGCAATTCCCTCAACGCCAACACCGGAGGATATTCTCATATTTTTTTGTACATAATTCTTAATACAGTTTCGTATTTTTTGATCTTCTTGTAGA